TTTTTACATCTTCTGTATGAAAATGTTCAATTTTGATAAGGTCTTCTTGACTGTTATTCAAAAGGTCCAATAATGTATGTATATTGGACTTTTTAAGACAATTATAGATTCTGGGAGGCAATTCTAATTGGTCAATAAAAATATATTGAAATGCTAGTTCTTTTTTTTTTTTTCTTAGGTTAACTAATCTATTATGAAAAGGAAAAAGGGGTAAAGTAACTTGATGTTGATTGTTCTCTAAATAGACCGTTTCTTCTTCTACATGTAGAAAAGGAATAAATAAATTAATTAAATTCCGGGAGGCTTCATGAAGTGCTTCTTTAGGAGTTAAACTTCCATTTGTCCATATTTCTAGAAAAAGAATCTCTTGTTTTTCATTCCCATTCCCATAAGAATGAATACTATGATTCGCGTTTTGAACAGGCATGAATACAGCATCTATAGGATAACTTCTATCTTCAAAGTTATTTGACATTTTTAGACTATATCCGCGATTCCTCTCGATTTTTAATCCAATACACAAATCTATTGGTTCCGTTAAGGTAGCTATATGTTGTGTATTATCAACGATTTCCACAGAGGGAGGTAAAATTATGTCTCGAGCAGTTATATATCCGGGACCTTGGACACAAATAAGCGCATTGCGCCTTCCATATAGATTACTTCTTAATACAATCTCGTTCAAATTCATTAAAATTTCATGTACTGATTCTTGAATACCTACTATGTTAGAATAGTCATGTGGTATGTTCTCAGATTTTGCACGTGTAATACATGTTCCTTCTATTTCGCCAAGTAAAGCTCTTCGCATCGCAATGCCTATTGTGTCGGCTTGACCCTTCATAAGTGGAGACAGAATAAAGCGTCCATAATAAAGACGCTTACTGTCTCTTCTTGATTCAACACACTTCCACTGTAGTGTCCGAGTAGATACTTTGACTTTCTCTCGAACCATAGTAATTTTATTTGATCAGATCATTGAATCGTTTATTTCTCTTGAAACCCGTTCAACCTTTATTTAGTTCTATACACGTCTTTTTTTAGGGGGTCTACAACCATTATGTGGCATAGGGGTTACATCTCGTACGAAACTTAAAAGTATACCACTTCTACGAATAGCTCGTAATGCTGCATCTCTTCCCAGTCCAGGGCCTTTTATCCTTACCTCAGCTCGTTGCATACCTTGATCCACTACTGCTCGAATAGCATTTCCTGCTGCGGTTTGAGCAGCAAAAGGTGTTCCTCTTCTTGTACCCCTGAATCCACAAGTACCCGCGGAGGACCAAGAAATCACCCGACCCCGTACATCTGTAACGGTCACAATGGTATTGTTGAAACTTGCTTGAACATGAATAACTCCCTTTGGTATTCTACGTACATTTTTACGTGAACCACTACGTGTATTTTTACGCGAACCAATTCTTAATATAGGTTTTGCCATATTTTTTCATTTCACAAGAAATAAATGGATATATCCATTTCATGTCAAAACGGACTTTTTTGCCAGCTCCTTGGAAGTGCCTTTTCCTTTACTTTATTTCCTTTAGTAAGATTATCCTTGTCTTTGTTTATGCCTCGGGTTGGAACAAATTACTATAATTCGTCCCCTCCTACGGATTAGTCGACACTTTTCACAAATTTTACGAACGGAAGCCCTTATTTTCATAGTTGTTATTCCTTAATTCTGTGAATATACTTATTGTTGGACGAAAAAAGGTTTCTTGATATTTTTGAATCTTGAATTGTATCTTCGTGAAAGGAATATTGAAATTTTAAAAACCACTTACTCTTTTGAATCCTTGTTATGGAGTCTATAAAGCGGCTGTCCCCTTATTAACTTATACCTAAGATATCTAAGAACTTGCTAAAAATTTTACTTTTTTTTCTTCTAAAGATATACCTATACAAAAATATGTCGAATCCTTTCAGAAGCACGACCTAAAACCAAACAAATCTTTAGTATCTAAACAAAATCGAACCATGCCGTTCGGAAGTGATTAAGAAAGAAAATTTTCATTAATTCATTTTTTTTCTTTAATTTCATTCGAGGTAAAAAAACCTAAACTTTTTTTTAGCAGGGGTGGTATTACACAACCTCCTTTTTTCACAAATGGTAAGTTCCGGATATCCAATTTTAATATTATATTAGAATATTAGAAGGATTTAGAATATTAGAAGGATTTAGAATATTAGAAGGATTACCATATATAACACAAAATTTCTCCGCCGATTCTTTTTAGTCGAGCTTCTCGGTCTGTCATTATACCTTGAGAAGTCGAAAGGATTACAATTCCTATTCCGCCTAAAATTCGTGGAATTCGTTGAGAGTTAGAATAGATTCGTAGACCCGGTCGACTTATTCTCTTTAAATTTAAAAGAGTTTTATAGGATTCTTTCTTATTTCGTCTATGTTTTAGGGTTAAAATTAAAAAATATTGATTGTTTTCGCGATGTTTCCTTACGTTTTCGAGAAAACCCTCTCGTAAAAGTATTTTAACAATGCTTTCGGTTATGTTAGTCGACCCTATTCGAACTGTTCCTTTTCTATTCATGTCAGCATTTCGTATAGAGGTTATTATATCAGCAATAGTGTCTTTCCCCATGATAAGTTAAAATTCCTTATTATTATCTAATTTTGATATAATCAACATGTTCTTTTTCTTTTATTTATATATAGATATAGACGAATTATATATTAATATATGAATTAAATTATTAAAATTTTTATTATTAAGGGTATATGCGTGATACACAATCGATTAATTAATTTTAGTTCAATACCATTTTTTATCCTATAACTATCTATATTTAGGTCTTATAAGACTTCAGGAGCTAATGAAACTATTTTAGTAAAGTTTAATTGTCTCAATTCCCGCGGGATCGCCCCAAAAACTCGAGTTCCTTTTGGATTCCCTTCTTGATCAATGACAACTGCGGCATTGTCATCATATCGTATTATCGTCCCATTGTTACGTTTGAGTTCTTTACAAGTACGTACAATTACAGCTCTGATCACTTCTGATCTTTCTAGAGGAGTATTTGGTATTGCTTCCTTGATTACAGCAACAATAACGTCACCAATATGAGCATATCGGCGATTACTAGCTCCTATTATTCGAATACACATCAATTCTCGAGCCCCGCTGTTGTCTGCTACATTCAAATAGGTTTGTGGTTGAATCATATCATTTTTTTGTATCTCTTCTTTTAATGCAAAGGACGAAGTCAAAAAATATTGTTTGTCAAAAAAATAAAACCAATAATCTTTTTATCCTTAAAAGTTATTTAGCCTTTTTATTATATATTCCTATTCAGAAAGAATGAATTGGGTTTTTATAGGCATTTTTGATGCCGCTATTGAAATAGCTTTTCTGGCTATATTTTCGGGTACACCACCCATTTCATAAAGAATTTTACCTGGTTTAACCACAGCTACCCAATACTCTGGGGATCCTTTCCCAGAACCCATACGCGTTTCCGCGGGTCTTACTGTAACTGGTTTGTCGGGAAATATACGTACCCAAATTTTTCCCCCACGTCGTACATTTCGTGACATTGCTCGTCGCCCTGCTTCTATTTGTCTAGATGTGATCCAAGCGGGTTCAAGTGTTTGAAGAGCATATCTGCCAAAACAAATACGATTCCCACGAGAAGATATTCCTTTTAGTCTTCCTCGATGTTGTTTACGAAATCTGGTTCTTTTTGGGTTATAGTTGATGGGTTTTTTCTAAATTAGAAATTCCATCTCTACTACAGAACTGAACGTGAGAGTTTCTTCTCATCCAGCTCCTCGCGAATAAAAGTACTAAAACTTGTATTAAGATATAGATGTAGTTAATGATTAATCCTATGAATCAGGGTCTTTTTTTTTTCATCTGATCTTTTAGAAAATAAATTTGTATAAATTTGTGTATGTCTTTTTTTTTACTCTTTTTATTTGAAAAAAAAGACATATTCGCCGGCGAATATTTACTCTTTCAATATCTATTTAAGTTTGATGTTTATCCCATGAGGTCTCATAATCAAAATCAGAATAGATAATAAAGTTTATGGTTTATTCCGCCATCCTGTCCAATGAATTACTAAGATTTGTTTTTCAATAGAATCCTCTATATTCATGGGTTCCGTCGTTCTCATCGCTTCGTGATTAATCATTAGGCCCGAATTCTACAACGGAGCTCTTACATGAAATTTTTAATTTCATTTTTTAATTTGTTTTTGAGTCAATTTTCTCAGTTTTATTGGCTCAAGGCTCTTAATTTTTTGTTTTCAGAACAGATTTTTTTTATTATTATGAATGAATCTGTATTCATGCTTTATTACATTGCTTTTCTTACAGTGACCTCATAGACTTTCCAAATTGGAATAATATATCATTAATATTAAGTTTTTTCTATCTTTCTTTCATCCTTCCATTTATCCGCATACTTTTCGATTACCTTTCATAACTTATAATCATATAATCACATTTTTTTTATTCTTTGTTTTTTTGTAACAAAAAATTCAGTTGCTACAATGATATGATCAGTCTATCAAATCTTGACTGATTTTTTTGGATCCAGATAATGCGAAGCAATGAGTTGCTTAGGTTATTTTTTAATGCTATAGTTTTTTTAATGCTATATTAGTTGCTCTTATAGGTAAGTTTTTTTTTTTTTCTTTATTTAATCGAATCCTAAACTAACGAGTCACACACTAAGCATAGCAATTATATCAAAGGGGTTTTGATGGAAATTTTTATTCAACCTTATAGAATTGCTTATTTTTTTTCTTAAACAAAAAAAAGAAGGCTGCATTTTTTTATTGCTGTATAGTTTTATACTACAGAGTTTTTTTCTTGGATAAAATGTAAAGAAAAATAAAGTTTTTTTTATTCGTCCGCAAATATCCAAATTTTTATTCCTAAGACCCCATAAATAGTTCGAACTGTATAGGCACAATAATCAATTTTAGCTTCAATTGTTTGTAAAGGAACCCTGCCTTCTCTGATCCATTCAACA